CGCTTCAGGCCAACATATATGTATTTCTGCTCACAAAGCGAGAAGAGTAATTGATCAAATTCGTGGGCGTTCCTATGAAGAAACACTTATGATACTAGAACTAATGCCTTATCGAGCATGTTATGCCATTTTAAAATTGGTTTATTCTGCAGCAGCAAATGCTAATCACAATAAGGGTTTCAACGAAACAAGTTTAATCATTAGTAAAGCGGAAGTCAACGAGGGTACGACTGTAAAAAAACTAAAACCCCGAGCTCGAGGGCGGGGTTATCCGATAAGAAGATCCACCTGTCATATAACTATTGTATTGAAAGATATATCTGTAGATGAACAACTAGAAATAGATAAAAGGAAAACCTATAAATTGGAGCTGAGGAATATTTAAAGAAAGAATATTCTAGTTTAGAAAAACTACAAATACGCTATATTATGTTATGCTTAAAAAAACCCGAATGGATAAAAAAAAAACACACACAGATATGACGTTTCACGATATATATAGTAGTGGGGGACTATGGGACAAAAAATAAATCCACTTGGTTTCAGACTTGGTGCAACCCAAGGTCATCATTCTCTTTGGTTTGCACAACCAAAAAATTATTCCGAGGATCTACAAGAAGATCAAAAAATACGAGATTGTATCAAAAATTATGTACAAAAAAATCTTAAAATATCCTCTAATGTCGAGGGAATTGCACGTATAGAGATTCAAAAAAGAATCGATTTGATTCAGGTCATAATCTATATGGGATTCCCCAAGTTATTAATAGAAGATAGGACTCGAAAAATAGAAGAATTACAGTTCAATGTACAAAAAGAACTCAATTGTGTAAACCGAAAACTCAACATTGCTATTACAAGAATTGTAAACCCTTATGGGCACCCTAATATTCTTGCAGAATTTATAGCCGGACAATTAAAGAATAGAGTTTCATTTCGCAAAGCAATGAAAAAAGCTATTGAATTAACTGAACAGGCAGGTACAAAAGGGATTCAAGTACAAATTGCAGGGCGTATCGACGGAAAAGAAATTGCACGTGTCGAATGGATCAGAGAAGGTAGGGTTCCTCTCCAAACCATTCGAGCCAAAATAGATTATTGTTCCTACGCAGTTCGAACTATCTATGGGGTTTTAGGTATCAAAATTTGGATATTTGTAGACGAGGAATAATAAGCATTTTCTTGATTTGTATTTAGTTCTATTTAGTGATAAAAAAAAAATGAACAATTCTATAAGGTTAAATAAAAATTAGATTAATCGTTTTATATAATTGCTATGCTTAGTGTGTGACTCGTCAGTTTTTTTAGGATTAGGATTCAAAAAAATGGAACAACCCATAATACGAACTAATAACTATAGAACTAATAACCAACTCATCGCTTCGCATTATCTGGATATAAAGAAAGAACCAGTCAAAATATGATATATAAGTCATATCGTTGTAGCAACTGAAATATTTTTGCATAAAAAAAAATAAAAGTATACAGATAAATGGAAAGGCGAGAGAAAGATAGAAAAAGAATATCAACGATATATGATTCCAATATGTACGGTCTATGAGTCATCTCATAAAAGGGAATGTAATAAAGCATCAATACTGAATTGATCCATAATTAGACAAATACGTGGATAGAACAAAAAAAAAGAGCCCCGAGTCAATAAAGACTGAGAGGGTTGACTCAAAAATACATTTCATTAGGGGCTCCGTTGTAAAATTCAGACCTAATCATTACTCGAGAGGTGGTGGGAACGACAGAACCTGTGAATGCATAAGATTCTATTGAAAACGAATCCTAATGATTCATTGGGTAGGATGGCGGAACGAACCAGAAACCAATTCATTTTTTTTGAAAGGTCATGTCATAGACTAATCTTACAACTGAATGTTGAAAGAGTAAATATTCGCCCGCGGATTTTTTTTTTAGAAATTTTAGTCAATTCGATAGGATAATAAAAATAAAATAAAGATTCATTATAACGTTATACCCAATACCTAAACGACATTATCTAAAAAAAGAATACGTGTTTAATTATATATCAAATATCAAAAGAAAATAAATTTTATTATTTATTAAATGAAATTTCAAAGAATCCCCCGATTCAGTATATTTTTCACCACGTATATTATTTTTTAATCGTTTAATTCGCGAGGAGCTGGATGAGAAGAAACTCTCATGTCCGGTTCTGTAGTAGAGATGGGTGGAATTGATAAACAACCATCAACTATAACCCCAAAAGAACCAGATTCCGTAAACAACATAGAGGAAGAATGAAAGGAATATCTTATCGAGGTAATCATATTTGCTTTGGTAGATATGCTCTTCAAGCGCTTGAACCCGCTTGGATCACATCTCGACAAATAGAAGCGGGTCGGAGAGCAATGACACGAAATGCACGCCGTGGTGGAAAAATATGGGTACGTATATTTCCAGACAAACCCGTTACAGTAAGACCTACAGAAACACGTATGGGTTCGGGGAAAGGATCGCCCGAATATTGGGTAGCTGTTGTTAAACCCGGCAGAATACTTTATGAAATGAGCGGAGTAGCAGAAAATATAGCTAGAAGGGCTATTTCAATAGCGGCATCCAAAATGCCGATACGAACCCAATTCATTCTTTCGGTATAGGATAGGAAGAACCAAAGGAAATCCTTTTTTGTATAAAAAAACAATTGCAGGGTTCTTGTTTTGTTTTGAACAAACAATATTTCTTTTTTTTATTTCACCCCTTACATTGAAAAAGACAAAAAAAAAAAAACGATATGATTCAACCTCAAACCCATTTGAATGTAGCGGATAACAGCGGGGCCCGAAAATTGATGTGTATTCGAATCATAGGAGCTAGTAATCGACGATATGCTCATATTGGTGACGTTATTGTTGCTGTAATCAAAGAAGCAGTACCAAATACACCTCTAGAAAGATCGGAAGTGATCCGAGCTGTAATTGTACGTACTTGTAAAGAACTCAAACGCGACAACGGTATGATAATACGATATGATGACAATGCTGCAGTTGTTATTGATCAAGAAGGAAATCCAAAAGGAACCCGAATTTTTGGCGCGATCCCCCGGGAATTAAGACAGTTAAATTTCACTAAAATCGTTTCATTAGCACCTGAAGTATTATAAGGGAAGACTGTGATGTAGTTTATAGTATTTGAATGAAATAGGAATGAAATAGATTAATTTAATTTAGTAGATTGTTTCTATATCACGTATATACCTTTAAAAATTCATAAATATTTATGAATTCAAAAAAAAAAAAATAAAAAGAGCATGTTGATTATATCAAAATTCGGGGGCAACTATAATCTTAGTTTATCATGAGTAAAGACACTATTGCTGACATAATAACCTCTATACGAAATGCTGACATGAATGAAAAAAGAACAGTTCGAATACCATCTACTTACATCACTGAAAATATTGTTAAAATCCTTTTACGAGAAGGTTTTATTGAAAACGTGAGAAAACATCAAGAAAGCAATAATTTTTTTTTAGTTTTAACCCTACGACATAGGAGAAATAGGAAAGGAGCGTATAGAACTGTTTTAAATTTAAAACGGATCAGCCGGCCTGGCCTACGAATCTATTCTAACTATCAACGAATTCCGAGAATTTTAGGCGGAATGGGGATTGTAATTCTTTCTACTTCTCGAGGTATAATGACAGACCGAGAGGCTCGAATAGAAGGAATCGGCGGAGAAATTTTGTGTTATATATGGTAATCTTTCTGATAGCCGAATTATATGCGGAACTTGCCTATTTGTTTTGTGAAAAAAAGGTAAAGGGTAGGTTTCTAATACTATGCCTCTTAGATTCGTTGATACTTCAAGGCCGTTTTCCCTGGAATGAAAGAAAAAAAAGATTCGCGAGGTTTTAATTACTGAACTACGTCCCAACGGTATGTATGTTTCTAGTTCGTTTAGATAATGAAAATAGGATTCCGGTTTTTGCTTCGGGAAGGGTTCAACGTAATTTTATACGTATACTACCAGTAAATAGAATCCAAATTGTGGTAAGTTCTTATGATTCAACTAAAGGACATATAATTTGTATACTCTTTTGTATACTCTAAAGTAAAGACTCACATAATTTGGTGGTTTTTTAAATTTTAACATTCTTTCGTGGGGATACAATTCGAAGTTAAAGATTTTAAGAAATTTATTTTCTTCCAATTAAGTAGATTCTGAATTAAGAAAAGGGGTGACAAATATGAAAATAAGGGCCTCTGTTCGTAAAATTTGTGAAAAATGTAGATTGATCCGTAGGCGGGGACGAATTATAGTAATTTGTTCCAACCCGAGACATAAACAAAGACAAGGATAATCCTTCTAAAACAAAAAGGACTCTCGAAATCGAAAGGACCTGATGTACAGATGTACAAAAAAATCAGTAAAAAACCAAGATCTGTTTTGACATGAAATGGATATATCCATATATCTCTTACTTTTATTTACGAGATGATAAAATATGGCAAAACCTATACCAAAAGTTGGTTCACGTAGAAATAGACGTATTGGTTCACGTAAGAATGTGCGTAGAATACCAAAGGGAGTTATTCATGTTCAAGCAAGTTTCAACAATACCATTGTGACTGTTACAGATGTACGAGGTCGAGTAATTTCTTGGTCCTCCGCCGGTACTTGTGGATTCAAGGGTACAAGAAGAGGGACACCATTTGCCGCCCAAACCGCAGCGGGAAATGCTATTCGGACAGTGGTGGATCAAGGTATGCAACGAGCAGAAGTCATGATAAAGGGGCCGGGTCTCGGGAGAGATGCGGCATTAAGAGCTATTCGTAGAAGTGGCATATTATTAAGTTTCATACGGGATGTAACCCCTATGCCACATAATGGCTGTAGGCCCCCCAAAAAAAGACGTGTGTAAACATTGAAGAGATTTCAAGAGAAAAAAATAATTCAACAATTTGATCAAATAATATTACTATGGTTCGAGAGAAAGTAACAGTATCTACTCGGACACTACAGTGGAA